CATATAAGAATTGTATTAAAAGAGAAATCTAAATCTTAGATTCATCTAAAAAAAATGTAAATTTCTATTTAGAAAAAAAAAAGAATGGAAAGATAATAATAAAAAAAAAAAAAATATGGGACAAAAAATAAATCCACTTGGTTTCAGACTTGGTACAACCCAAAATCATCATTCTTTTTGGTTCGCCCAACCAAAACATTTTTCCGCGGGTCTACAAGAAGATGAGAAAATAAGGAATTGTATCAAGAACTATGTACAAAAAAATAGAAAAATATCCTCAGGTTTCGAAGGAATTGCACGCATAGAAATTCAAAAAAGAATCGATTTGATCCAAGTCATAATCCATATCGGCTTCCCAAATTTATTAATATTAATAGAGGGTCGAGCACGAGGGGTCGAAGAATTACAGATGAATGTACAAAAAGAGTTTCATTCTGTGAACCGGAGACTCAACATTGCTATCACAAGAATTGAAAAACCTTATGGACAACCTAATATTCTTGCAGAATATATGGCTTTACAATTAAAAAATAGAGTTTCGTTTCGAAAGGCAATGAAAAAAGCCATCGAATTAACTGAGCAAACAGATACAAAAGGAATTCAAGTGCAAATTGCAGGGCGCATCGACGGAAAAGAAATTGCACGTGTTGAATGGATCAGAGAAGGTAGGGTTCCCCTACAAACAATTCGCGCTAAAATTGATCATTGTTCCTATACAATTCGAACTATCTATGGAGTATTAGGCTTAAAAATTTGGATATTTGTAGATGAGGAATAATAGACCTCTTTATTTGGTTTGTCATTCTGTCCAGGACCATAATAGAACAAACAAAAAATTAAAAATTAGGGTTTCCCTAAAATCAAACAAAAACGAAGAATTCTAATTCTATAAGGTTGAATAAAAATTGATTAACCTTTTTTAGTATAATTGCTATGCTTAGTGTGTGACTCGTTAGTTTTTTCTTTATAGTTTAGAATTGGGATAAAAAAAAGAAGGAAACCCACTCTGAACTTAATAACTATATAAACTAATAACCAACTTATTGCTTCGTATTGTCAAGATCCCAAGAAAAAGTCACTATATGACTGACATATAGTTGTAACAACTGAAATAAAAAAATATTATTATATATAAATATTATTCTCTATTTTTAGAAGCAAAAATAAAGGGATGTAGATAAATGGAAAGATGATAGAAAGAGAGAACAAAAATATCAATGATATATGATTCCAATATGTATGGTCTATGAATCACCTCATAAAAGGCAGTGTGATAAAGCATTAATATTGAGGAAAATAATAATAAAGAGCCTCGGGTTAATACAGACTGAGTAGATTGACTCAAAAACGAATTTTTTGTGGAGCTCCATTGCAGAGTTCAGGCCTAACCATTAACAGAGAAGCTATGGGAACGACAAAACCTGTGACTACATAGGATTCCAACGAATCTTAATCATTCATTGAGTGGGATGGCGGAACGAACCAACAAGAACAAATTGATTTACTCTGAGAGGTCGCGGATTGGCCTTAAGAATGAAGCAGTAAAGAGTCAATATTCGCCCGCGAAACCCTTCTTTTTTTTTATTGTCAAAGACAATAAAAAAAGAAGCATTATCTATAAAACCCTTCTTTTTTTTTATTGTCAAAGACAATAAAAAAAGAAGCATTATCTATAAATATAGACGTCTAAATATACAGCTTACCATGTAAAAAATTGAATATCAATTTCATCTCATTACTTAGTTTAGTGTATTATTTATTAAATACATATGTATCCGTAATATTATTGAATCATTTCATTCGCGAGGAGCTGGATGAGAAGAAACTCTCACGTCCAGTTCTGGAGTAGAGATGGGATTAAGAAAGAACCATCTACTATAACCCCAAAAGAACCAGATTTCGTAAGCAACATAGAGGGAGAATGAAGGGAATATCTTGTCGAGGCAATCATATTTGTTTCGGCGGATACGCTCTTCAGGCACTTGAACCCGCTTGGATCACAGCTAGACAAATAGAAGCAGGGCGGAGAGCAATGACACGATATGCGCGTCGTGGTGGAAAAATATGGGTACGTATATTTCCCGACAAACCCATTACAGTAAGACCTACGGAAACACGTATGGGTTCAGGGAAGGGATCCCCCGAATATTGGGTATCCGTTGTTAAACCGGGCCGAATACTTTATGAAATGGGCGGAGTATCAGAAACTGTAGCCAGAGCAGCTATTGAAATAGCTGCATGCAAAATGCCTATACGAACTCAATTTGTTATTTCAGGATAGAGATGTAAAACTAAACAAAAGGGGTATTAAGGATTAAAAAATAACCACGCTTTACTTATTTCTTTTCTGGTTTCTAGATAAACACTATTTCTTTTTTTTCCTCATTCTTTGCATTGAAATAACGGATTCAAATAAAAATGATATGATTCAACCTCAGACTCTTTTGAATGTAGCGGATAATAGCGGAGCTCGAAAATTGATGTGTATTCGAATCATAGGGGCTGGTAATCACCGATATGCTCATATTGGTGACGTTATTGTTGCTGTAATCAAAGAAGCAGTGCCCAATATGCCTCTAGAAAGATCAGAAATAATTAGGGCTGTAATTGTACGTACACGTAAAGAACTCAAACGCGACAACGGTATGATAATACGATATGATGACAATGCAGCGGTTGTCATTGATCAAGAAGGAAATCCAAAAGGAACTCGAGTTTTTGGTGCGATTGCTCGGGAGTTGAGACAGTTAAATTTTACTAAAATAATTTCATTAGCTCCCGAGGTATTATAAATAAAATACTAGTAGATGAAATTATGATTATGATATAGTAGGATATCTGAAATAGATCAAATTAGTAGATTGTGTCTCACGCATATACTTTGAAAAATGGAATAATTCAAGCAAAAAAACATGTTGATTATATCAATATTAGGAAGCAACAAGAATAAAAATTCGTCATGGGTAGAGACGCTATTGCTGATATAATAACTTCTATAAGAAATGCTGACATGGGTAAAAACGGAACAGTTAGAATAGCATCTACTAATATAACTGAAAACATTGTTAAAATACTCCTACGAGAAGGTTTTATTGAAAATGTTAGAAAACATCAGGAAAGTAACAAATATTTCTTGGTTTCGACCTTGCGACATAGAAGAACTAGAAAGGGAATATATAGAACTATTTTAAAACGTATCAGTCGACCGGGTCTACGAATCTATTCCAACTATCAACAAATTCCTAAGATTTTAGGCGGAATGGGGATTGTAATTCTTTCTACTTCTCGAGGCATAATGACAGATCGAGAAGCTCGACTAGAAAGAATTGGAGGAGAGATTTTGTGTTATATATGGTGATCCTACTCTGGTATCCTAATTTTATCTCTAACTTCCTATTTGTTTGTGAAATAGAGAGGAAAAGTGAGTTATATAACTCTTCCTCCATTAGTTGATACTTCAAGGGAGGTTACCTGGAATGAAAGAACAAAAATTGATTCATGAGGGTTTAATTACTGAATCACTTCCCAACGGTATGTTCCGGGTCCGTTTAGATAATGAAGATCTAATTTTAGGTTATATTTCAGGTAGGATCCGGCGCAGTTTTATACGGATACTGCCGGGGGATAGAGTCAAAATTGAAATAAGTCGGTATGATTCAACCAGGGGACGTATAATTTATAGACTTCGCAGCAAAGATTCGAACGATTAGATGATTTTTGAAAAAATTCCTTTCATAGGGATACAATTCAAAGTTCAAAAATACAAGAGACTTCTTTTCTTCCAAAGAATAGATTCAAATTAAGATAAGGAGTGAGGTGAGATATATGAAAATAAGGGCTTCCGTTCGTAAAATTTGTGAAAAATGTCGACTGATCCGTAGGCGCGGGCGAATTATAGTGATTTGTTCCAATCCGAGACATAAACAGAGACAGGGATAATCTTTCTAAAAAAAACTTTCTAAGGGGGGTTCCCCACAAAAATAAAATAAAATAAAAGAAAGGATTTGTTTTAACATAAAATGGATATCTCCGTATCTTTCTGTATATTTCTGATTCATATTTATGAGATGATAAAATATGGCAAAACTTATACCAAAAATAGGTTCACGTAGGAATGGACGTATTGGTTCACGTAAGAATGGACGTAGAATACCAAAAGGAGTTATTCATGTTCAAGCGAGTTTCAACAATACCATTGTAACTGTTACAGATGTACGAGGCCGAGTGGTTTCTTGGTCCTCCGCCGGTACTTCTGGATTCAAAGGCACAAGAAGAGGGACACCCTATGCAGCTCAAGCCGCTGCTGTAAATGCCATTCGTACTGTGGTTGATCAGGGTATGCAACGAGCCGAAATTATGATAAAAGGTCCTGGTCTCGGAAGAGATGCAGCATTACGAGCCATTCGTAGAAGTGGTATACTATTAAGTTTCGTACGTGATGTAACACCTATGCCGCATAATGGATGTCGACCTCCTAAAAAAAGACGTGTGTAGAAATAAGAATTAAAGGTCTTTCAAGAGAAATAAATGATTCAATGATCTGATCAAATAATAATATTAGTATGGTTCGGGAGGAAGTAACAGGATCCACTCGAATACTACAGTGGAAATGTGTTGAATCAAGAGTAGACAGCAAGCGTCTTTATTATGGTCGTTTCATTCTGTCCCCACTTATGAAAGGCCAAGCCGATACAATAGGTATTGCCATGCGAAGGGCTTTACTTGGAGAAATAGAAGGAACATGTATCACACGTGCAAAATCTGAGAAGGTGCCGCATGAATATTCTACAATAGTGGGTATTGAAGAATCAGTACGTGAAATTTTAATAAATTTGAAAGAAATTGTATTGAGAAGTAATCTGTATGGAGTTAGAGACGCATCCATTTTCGTCAGGGGTCCCAGATACGTAACCGCTCAAGATATCATCTCACCACCTTCTGTAGAAATAGTTGACACAACACAGCATATAGCTAACCTGACGGAACCGATTGATTTGTGT